AATGTATCAAGCTTCTTCATAGTATTATCCATTAATAATGAATTTTCTAACAATTGACTCCGTACCACTGAAATATTTGGTCGTATGCTTGAAAGATAACCCAAAAAATCAAAGGAATGCTTGGATAATTGGTTTATATGGATTCGTCTTGGTTGAGACCATACATAAAAATGACATTGCCAAAAATTGACAAGATAATATCTCCACTTATTTATCAGAAGAGGAGTATCTTTTGATACCAGAATCGATTTTCCTTGATAGCTAACATACTGTATAAAAGGATCCTTGAAGAACCATAAGGTGGCCGGAAATAAGACTTCTTCGACAGGATATTTTATTTTTTCATAAAAACGTATTCGCTCAAAAAAGATCCCAAAAGAGGTTAATCGTAAATGATTAGATTGGTTACGGAGAAAAAGTAAAATAGATTCGTATTCACATACATAAGAATTGTATAGGAGCAAGAATAATCTTTGATTACTTTTTGCAAAAATGGATTTTGGGCGAGTAATAAGAGTATTCCAACTATAATACTCATTAAGAAAGAGCCGTAATAAATGCAAAGAAGAGGGATCTTTCACGTAGTAGCGAAGGGTTTGAACCAAGATTTCCAGATGGATGGGGTAGGGTATTAGTACATCTGATGCATAATTTAAATGTGGAAATTTATCCTCGAAAAAGGGAAATATTGAATGAATTGATCGTAAATTATAAGATTTTACGGTTTCTGTCTCCTCTAAGGAGGATACTAATCGTAGGGAAAACGGAATTTCCACAATGACTGCAAATCCCTCCGATATCATTTGAGAATACAAATTTTTGGGGTACCCAAAAAATTTATTTTGATTAGAATCATTAACGGAAATAATCAAATGATTCTGTTGATACATTCGACTAATTAAACGTTTTATAATTAGTAAACTGGATTTCTTGTCATAACCTACATTATCCAATAAAACGGATCTATTTAAACCACGATCATGAGCAAGGGCATAAATATACTCCCGAAAGATAAGTGGGTATAGTAAATGGTGTTGCTGAGATCTATATAATTCGAAATATCCTTGAAAGTCTTCCATTTAAAATTCAATTTTGAATCAGAAAAGAAATAGATGATTTATTGGGTTATCAAATGATACATAGTACGATACAGTTAAAACAAGGTATTTATAGTAAGAAAAAACTAGATACCTCGGAAACAAGTCAAACTCATCAACGGACTCTCTAGAACCTCCCCTTCCTTTCCAGATAATAGATTTATATTCATTTATAGGATAAGAAGATAGTTAGAAGCCCTTTATTTTATCAATCCAATCGCTCTTTTGATTTTGAAAAAAGAAATCTCTTTATCAATATACTACCTTCTTCTACACATTTATCTCTACCCCATAAAGGGGAATAGCTAATAGTTAGGACTCATAAGAAATTTCTAATCCACTCATCGGAAAAGCTTTTCCCGCATTAGGCACTAATATATTTTTAACATCTAATTAGATGGGGGAATCATTCAAAAATTAAGAACAGAAGCTCGTTACTTTGTTATTTCCCTAGAATTGGAACCTCTAATAAGGCTCTACCCATTTATTCACTCGACCCCCCCCAAAAAAAATTCTTTTTTTAATTGAATTGAAACAATTGAAATAAGATTTTGGACCTATTCAATAAGAAAGAATGAAATATTCTCAGAATTATCCATTGCTACGACATGCTGCTTTTTCCATTGATTCTTTTCAGGATCAGTCGTGGTCTTACAAACTCTACCGATGGTATGGACGAATCTGTTTCTTCATACAAATGTGTAAAAGATGCTAGCCGCACTTAAAAGCCGAGTACTCTACCGTTGAGTTAGCAACCCAAATAAACAAATTAGAATGTGTAGATACAATCAGAATCCCAATAAATAACGAAATTGAATGGCACAACATAATCAAACCATTAAAAAAACAATGAAAAAAAACTCTAACCCGCTCTAAACATAATAAAAATGAACAAATCCGACGAAAATATAAAAATTCTCAAATAAAAGATAAAATAAAGTCAAAGATTTTCCAATATTTATAGACCGCCTCCTGGCTCTCTTCTCTTATATTATATTATCCATTAATTTAGTATATATCGAGTTTGATTGATTTAAATCTTAATCAAAAAAGACTTCCTGTATGACAGAAAATCTAAGAAGATTATTTGAATGAAATAAAATCTATGGAACAGGGATAAATGGATCCGTTTATCCACGATCGGATTATATTTATTTGATACACTGTTGTCAATATTAATATTGACAAAAGCGTAAGCATACAAAAGATAAAACAAGTTCTAAATAGAACTAACAATTTTGATTTCAATCAATTAAAATTAAATAATTTGATTAATTTTAATTGAAATATAAAAAAACGAAAGACTTGTGTTGGATTGGCACTACACTATCACTATATAGAATATTAAGTGAAAGACTTAATTAAGGAAGACGGGGGAGAAGTAGAAAAAAACGAAGTTTATTCAATAACTAAAACTAAAATAATCAGGTTTAGTCCTTTGTTTTTTTTTGTTCAAAGAGTTCCAACGAAAATCATCCCATCGGGGGTAATGTCAAATTTTTATGTCTATAGAACACATTACTTCTACGTCTATATCATTTCTTATTTATTCACTTGATCTTTTTTTCTATTTTATTTCATTAATTGAATTTTGTTTGTTGATTAACGCTGAAGTTCCGTAAAAACTCCCGCCTTTTTTAAAATATCATGAACAGTTCCCGTAGGTTGAGCGCCTTTTTCAAGGAAGTATAGAATAGCAGGAACATTTAAAAAAATTTGATTGGTTAGCGGATCATAAAAACCCACTTTCCGAAGATCTCTTCCCTCTCGTCGGGATCGAACATCAATTGCAACGATTCGATAAATGGCTCATTGGGATAGATGAACAATACCCCCCCTAGAAACGTATAAGAGGTTTTCCCCTCGTACGGCTCGAGAAAATTCTAAATTATGTCTATGTATAGAATTACAATATCAAATATATCCATCAAATCATCAAATTAATTAGACTATTGATTTTAGCCCTTTTTTTCTTATTCTTACCCAACAAAAAAATTAGTCATATTTGCACCCTCATAACTCAAGTTGGATAACTCTGAAATAACGCAAAAGAGAAACCCTTTATTTTATTTTAGATACTGCATCTATTGAGCGGTCTCTAACCCTTTAATTGCCTGTCTTCTTTAAGAATCCATTTTGATTCTTCATTCTGATCCAGTTGTTCAGACAATTGAAAATGGTATTTCCTTGTTCCAGGATCTTTGCCTTGAATCATTGGGTTTAGACATTACTTCGGTGATCTTTAAATCTTTCAAAATGGCAGCAACATACCATTTTTTGTGATTTCTTTATGTCAAAGAATCATACGAATGTTTGATTCCTGCGTAATACACTTTTTGATTTGATCGAAAGAGTTTTACCAATTTCAACAAATCTTCCCTTTGAATTGGAAATTTTCTCGAATGGGCTCCTTTTAATTTATGTATCAAAATATACTTACGAAGTTGTTCCAATTTGTTGATTGATACTAACCCTAGATTCTTGCCTCTGAAAAATAAAAAAATACTTTCTACTCGAGCTCCATCCTATACTATATTCTATCACCCCCCCCCCAAAAAAAAAGGAGGTTACAGCGGAATAGAACAAATGATGTCGAGCCAAGAGCACTTTCATTCCTATAATAAATATATATAAAAGTGGTGGATGTAAGACTCCACAGCGGATCATGTCCTTCAAGTCGCACGTTGCTTTCTACCACATCGTTTTAAACGAAGTTTTACCATAACATTCCTTCAGTTTGGAACCCATATGTAATTGATTCAATTATGAAATCATGAATAATCATTGGTTCGGTTGGTACATAGTAATCTATACCTTTTTCTTCTATATGAAAAAAGGAGAGTCTTAGCAAGAATAAGAATAAATCAATTTAACCCCTTTTTTTTTAATTAATAGAATTTAATCTTGGAAATTCTATAAAATAAAAATAGAACTCCTTTTTTTATAAATTATTTTGATTCTTTTATTTATATCATTCTAAATTTGAAACTCTTTTTCTATTTTTCTATTATTGGAAAAATCAAATTAGTTAACTAAATTATAACTGATATAACAGGAATAAATAAATATAATACGGAGAAATCAAGTTATTTTGAATCTGTATCTTCAAGTAAGATAATAGTGATAGAATAAATTCAACAATTTCACACTTCTTCAAGTACCAAGAACTTATACTTCTAGCGGTTCATTACAAAGATTTAATTGATTGAAAAATCTCCTATCCGATATAATTATTTTCATTTTGCAAAACATAAAGTTTTACAGCAAGGACCTTTTGTTTTTTATCATCCGTTTATCATTAGTAAGAGAGAGATAAATTCATATTGGAATAAACAGTATGTGATTAAAAAAAGATAGATAAAAAACACTGATGTAAGACAAGATTGAAATTTTATGTTGTTATTTTTTCATATTTATACTGTAAAATCATTGTTATTTAACGAATTGCAACTGAATTCAATTTCCCATTTCATATGCGTGTTATTTGAACTCAAACAAATTTGTGCAAAAGATATGATTCCGCCAATTATTAAAAAATAATAATCAGATTCTATACTAGATTATATACTAATATTCTATTTAGTAATCTTAATACAGATTATCTTAATACGGAAGGCTGTTCTAAAAAGCAATCTTTATATATATAAATATAATATTTTATTATGATATATATTTTATATATATATATAAATATATTGATATTATTATGTTAATATAATGATTATATAATAATATATATACATATATACTGGGTATGCTCTGGGACGGAAGGATTCGAACCTCCGAATAGCGGGACCAAAACCCGTTGCCTTACCACTTGGCCACGCCCCATTTATTTCTATTCGATACTAATAAATAAACACTAATATTGGTACGGGTTATTCGTCAACTCCAGTCTAAATATCTATTTTTTATAAAATGGATTACTAGAATTTTTCTACATGGAAACTATACACGTAGACATAGAATTAAACTGAATTTATTGATCATTACATATAATTCAATTAAGATATTGTACGAAAGTATTATTTATTCTATTCTCTTTTGATTTGAGATATAGAAGAATTTTTGATTGGGTGAATTCAAATAAAATAAAGTTTTTTCGTCTATCTTATTTTATTTTTATTCATTTTTTTCTTCTATCAATAATAACATATCTATAATAATAAAAAACTCAATTAAATTTATTAACAACTCAATCAAAATAAATACAATTATCCCCAAAAACAAAATGTTTGTTATGCTTAATATTTTTAGTTTGATCTGTATCTACCTTAATTCTGCTCTTTATTCCAGTAGTTTTTTCGTTGGCAAATTGCCCGAAGCCTACGCTTTTTTGAATCCAATAGTCGATGTTATGCCAGTGATACCCCTGTTCTTTTTTCTCTTAGCCTTTGTTTGGCAAGCTGCTGTAAGTTTCCGATGATATTTTTAATTTTAATAAAGTCCCAGACAAATTCATGATTTATTCGAAAAAAAAAAATCGGGTATGTAGTATAGTAGTATAAAAGTGGAGAATCTATTCTCTTTTTTCCTAAAAAAATCTTGGAGATTGTGTAATGCTTACTCTCAAACTATTTGTTTACACGGTAGTGATATTCTTTGTTTCTCTCTTTATCTTCGGATTCCTGTCTAATGATCCAGGACGTAATCCTGGACGTGAAGAATAAAAAATAAGGTTTTCTTTGCTTGATTTTAAACTGTTATTTAGTAAGATTTTATCTATTCCACTAATTATTTTTTTATTACTAGTAATAAAAAAATAGCTCTCGATAAATTCGAAAAAAAAAATACTAAGTCATCAACGAAAACGGAAAGAGAGGGATTCGAACCCTCGGTACGAAAAACTCGTACAACGGATTAGCAATCCGACGCTTTAGTCCACTCAGCCATCTCTCCTCCCAATTGAAAAAGGATAATACTATGTTACATTATAAAAAATAAGGCTTGAAAACGCCCGTCATAGTATATACTCTTATTTTTTAATTTCGTCCGAAGGGGCTTTTTAGTTCCACGGCCCGGCCTGGTCAGTCCTTAGCCGGGCCCGCCCTTTTGTTCCAACAAATCATATTCCAACAAATCATAAATCAAAAGATTTAGAAAATTGAAAAAAAAAATAATAAATAAAAAAAATATCAATATCTATGATATAGAATCAAATGGTAGAGAATCAACGTGCTATTTCTTTCTTAGTTAGTCCTTTTATTCCGGTTTAAATAAGAAAAAAGGAACTCTCGTTTCTTACCACAATCTATTTTTGTGTTATGGATTAAGTTCGAGACAAAAACCTCGGGCAAAAAAGCACTTGTTATTTAGTTATTAAAATGAATACTCGTTTCCAAATCTCATTAGGTCCTCTGATACAAATACAAAAGGTAAACGCTCTAGTTTTCATAATTTTTTTCTGATGTTTTGTTTTGGTTTTGTGATTAAGGTCGACAAAAGGTCCATTTAGATACAATAATCTGATTGTAGCGGGTATAGTTTAGTGGTAAAAGTGTGATTCGTTCTTTAATCCTTTATATAGTTAAAGGGTCTTTCGGTTTGATTAATATTCATTCCGAACAAAAACTTTAGTTCTTAAAAGGATTGAATCCTTTCCCTCTCAATGAAAAATTCGAGGAATAATATAAATTCTCGTGATTTTTATCCACAAATCAATTTTAAATTGAAAAATTGGATTATAAGATTACGAAACATAATTTTTTTATTGGATCAATACTTCCAATTGAATGAGTATAAGTAAAGGACCCATGGATAAAGATAAAACGCGTATTTCTAATCGTAACTAAATCTTCAATTTTTCATTTCTGTAGGGGAAATTGAAGCAAAACAGCTATTAAACAATGTCTTTGGTTTATTAAAGACATCGATAAATTGTTTTAGCTCGGTGGAAACAAAATGCTTTTCCTAAGGATTCTTTCAAATAGAAGTAGAGAACGAAGTAACTAGAAAGATTGTTAGAATATAACACCCCTTTCTATAGGGATCGTCTAGAAAGCGGGTTGTTCTGAATAGATTCAGACATAAAAGCTGACATAGACGTTATGGGTCAGATTTTTTATTTCGTTCATATCTGAATCTGGGAATTTATCCACCTTCCATAAAGGAGCTGAATGAAACCAAAGTTTCACGTTCAGTTTTGAATTAGAGACGTTAAAAATTATGAATCAACGTCGACTATAACCCCTAGCCTTCCAAGCTAACGATGCGGGTTCGATTCCCGCTACCCGCTTTGACTTTATTTTACTTTTTTTACTTTATCGTTATAATTTTTAATATTTAAAATATTTAAATAAAATTAAATAAAATAAGGTTGAATGAATCGAATTAATGTAATACATCATTGACTTGAATACTAAATTGGTTGAATTCTTTCAACCACTTTTCCGAACAAGAAATA